TACTTTGGTGTTCCTAACTATCCACCTCTTTTTGCTAATCGCCCGTTAGGGTAATACATGTATGGTAATAGATAGTAAAAACCCCATACAGTTAATCTTTTGCACCCGCTTCAAGCCATGATCACTAATTAACCAATCTTGGGGTAAACCGTTTCTAATGTTTATGGTTACTTTCACTTAACTCTTGTACATAGAAAATGAGACTCAATCTTTTTACTGAAAATTTATAAGCTGTTTCTTTCACTCATATAACTATCTGGTTTAGTTCATCAACCCGAATGATGAATAAAAAATGAAAATCTCTATTCAACTCATGAAAGGCCCTTCCTAGAAAGATAAAGAAGTAGGGTAAATTTTATGTCTTAACGAATCACACGTAGAGATATTGATAACACACATAGAGTTAATGGGATTTCATAACTAATTGATTGAGCAGCCGCTCGTAAACCACCTAAAAAGGAATATTTATTATTTGATCCATATCCTGACATAAGAAGTCCAATGGGGGCAATACTTGAAATTGCAATCCATAAAAAAATACCAATACTGAGATCAGCTAGAACAAGATGATAGCCAAAAGGAATTACTAAATAACTTAGTAGAATTGATATGACTGCGATGGATGGTCCGATACTGAATAAACGAATATCTCCTCGAGAGGGCAGAAGATTCTCTTTGAAAAGTAATTTTGTACCATCTGCTAGAGCTTGAAGAATTCCTAAAGGACCGGCGTATTCAGGTCCAATACGTTGTTGTATCCCTGCAGATATTTCTCTTTCTAACCAAACAATTACTAGTACAGCTATTGTGATTCCTAATACAAGAGTCAAAATAGGGCCAAGCATCCATATGATCCCATCGAATTCTTTTAAGGATTCCAATCTAGAAAAAGAATTGATAGCTTGTGCTTCTGTTGTATCAATTATCATTTTAACGATCAACTTCTCCCATAATGATGTCTATGCTACCTAATATCGTCATAATATCAGCCAATTTCATTCTTTTAACTAGCTGAGGAAGAATTTGCAAATTGATAAAACCTGGTGGTCGGATTTTCCATCTCCAAGGAAAAACACTCTTATCTCCTATCAGAAAAATTCCCAATTCTCCTTTTGGGGCTTCAACTCTCACATAAAGTTCTTGCTTCGACAATTCAAAAGTCGGAGAAGGTTTTTTACTAATAAATCGATAGTCAAAATCATTCCATTTCGGATCCCTTAGTCTCTCAAAGCGTCGGATTTCTAAATTCTCATAGGGCCCCCCCGGAATTCCTTCGAGAGCCTGTTGAATAATTTTTATGGATTCTGTCATTTCAGTGATTCGTACTAAATAACGAGCTAATGAATCCCCCTCTTTTTGCCATTGGACTTCCCAATCGAATTCGTCGTAACACTCATACTGATCAACTTTACGAAGATCCCATTGTATTCCGGAAGCTCGTAGCATTGGTCCTGATAAACCCCAATTTATCGCCTCCTCTCCGCCAATAGTGCCTACCCCTTCAACTCGTTTTAAAAAAGTAGGATTACGTGTAATAAGATTTTGATATTCAGCAACCTCTCTTAAAAAATAATCGCAAAAATCCAAACATTTATCTATCCATCCATGAGGTAAATCAGCAGCTACCCCTCCGATACGAAAAAAATTATGCATCATTCGCATACCGGTGGCAGCTTCGAATAGGTCATATATCAATTCTCTTTCTCGAAAAATATAGAAGAAAGGGGTTTGTGCCCCAATATCTGCCATAAAAGGGCCAAGCCATAACAAATGCGAAGCTATACGACTTAACTCCAACATGATGACTCGGATATAGCTGGCCCTTTTAGGTACTTGAATATTGCCTAACTGTTCGGGTGCATTTACAGTTATTGCTTCTGTGAACATAGTAGCTAAATAATCCCAACGTGTTACATAAGGCAAATATTGTATAATTGTTCGGTTTTCCGCAATTTTTTCCATCCCTCTGTGTAAATAACCCAATATTGGTTCACAGTCAATAACATCTTCCCCATCTAGAGTAACAATGAGTCGAAGAACACCGTGCATTGATGGGTGGTGAGGACCCATATTGACTATCATGAGGTCTTTTCTTGTAGCTGACGTAGTCATAGGCTTTTTCCCGATTCATTTTTCCATGAATTGTTGAAGGTGAAAAGAAGTTCATTAAAGTTGAAGCGAAAAATTCAAACCGACTCTTCAATCAGCTTTTGTTTCTCGAATATTCAACTGATCAATTAATTCTTTATAACGTATTCTCGAATATTCAACTGATCAATTAATTCTTTATAACGTATTCTATTTTTTTTTGACAAATAGGCCAGCAGTCGTTGACGTTTTCCCAGAATTTTTCGCAGGCCTCTCTGAGACAAATAGTCTTTTTTGTGCAATTCAAAATGGGAAGTAAGTTTTCGTATCTTATTGGTGAAATTAACTACTTGAAATTCAGCAGACCCCCTGTTTTCTTTGTTTTCCTCTTCCAAAATAATGGAAACGAATGCATTTTTTAGCATAAAAGAATTTCCCCCTCCCCCTTTTATAGAACAGATATGGATTTTATTGATCAGTAATAATAATACCAACTATTTTAATGTAGTATACACAAGAATCTTAATTTCTTTATGGATTCCTTATTTTATCAATTAACATGAATCAATCCAATTTTGAATTTGATTCGAATAAAGATACAAAATAGAGATACAAAACGATGGTTTTTACACTCACAAAAGCGAATACCTGAAATCTAAAATTACGAAGATTTCCTTGATGCATTTGTAGATCTAATTGATACGCCGTTGACTGAGTATCGTAGCATTTATATGAAACTGGGATGTAAGACAGGGCGTATGTTCCGCTGTTTTGTTTACTTTCATAGACTCTATATGGTGTAGCATTTATATGAAACTGGGATGTAAGACAGGGCGTATGTTCCGCTGTTTTGTTTACTTTCATAGACTCTATATGGTGGAGAATATAGAGAAAGAATGTACCATCAACCAATTTTTAATCGTGGATACATATAGATTCTTAACATGCTGAAACGACTCCCATTATTGGTATCAAACCAATAACGATTCATACAAGCTAAATCTTCTAATCGATAATTAGGCCAAAGAAAGAACTTTAATTTAATTAATTCATTTTTATCTCTATCACGATGTTTACTTTTTTTCAAAAATGGACCACAGTTTCTTATCTTAGTCTTGTTGCAAAATACTGGATTTCTATCCACAACATTCGTCTTTTTCAAATTGAGAGAAATTAGAATTCTCAACTCTCTACGAATTCTCAACTCTCTACGACGTCTAGATGATAAAATATTTTCAGGAATAAGCAAATCATAATAATTTTGCTCTCTATTTCCTGTTATTCTTTGATGGCGTGGAGTGGATTCATCAAAATTCTTCTGATGAAAATAGCTTCTTTCGTCTCGGTATCCTTGCTTAATTTGTTGCTTGCTTTTGCTTTTATGAACCAACGAAATGCTTATGGTTTGATACGTAATAAAATATTTATTAATTCCTCTAGGCAGACAAATGGGGTCGAGAAACATTATCCCAAATTTCAGTTTTTTAGTCATCCATCTCTTGTTGCTAACCCTTGTGTGATTTGGACCTATTCTTTTCGTTCCCAGAGAGATTATCACCGAATTGACCACTTTTTTCAGAGCTTTTCCCTCCTCCATTAGGTAGCTAAATGGCACGAACATATCGAGCGTTCTTTGCGCCACAACCTTATTGTACCAGTCCACTTGAAAAGCCAAAAACTCTTTAAGAAAACCACCAAGTGCCCGTCTTGTCTTGATTCGATTCTTTGAATCAACCCCCCCCACTCTTTGATAGTTATATAGAGGGTCACTCAAATGTACATTTAAAACAAGGAGTTTGCTTGGTATAGTCCAAGGTTTCACTTTATATGCTTTAAAAAGTAGCACAAATTCTGTGAAGAACCAAAATTCCCAATCCCCTTTTGGGGGGGATTTCATTGGCATTTTATCTATTTTTAACCAATCAACAAAGATTTCTTCGGAATTGGGTGGAGTGCTTTCTATATCTTCTGGATCTTTTTGAATTTTAATATACAAAGGCTCTTTTTCAATATCATTGTTATTCTGTCTTAGAATTTTTTTTTTCCAATCAAAATATTTTCTATCTAACCTTTTTTCCATATCTATAACATTCATCCTTCTTAGATAAAGAGAAAGAACAAAGGCCTTATTATTTTTGAGACCCATACTCATATCTTCATAAACGAATTTGTCTATAGTGTAAAAAAGGTTTTTCTTCTTATTTACTTGAAATGGTGGTCCATAAATAGATGAGTCTTTCTTCGTTTCATAATTAAGAAATTGATATGATAAAAGACCATATCTATAGGATTTTAGAAATTTTTCTTGTTGGGAATATATTTCATAAGAATTTTGATTTGTGGAATGAAATGAAAATAATAGGTCTTTTTCATATGAACTCCATTTTTTAAAATCTTTATTTTTAGCTGTCCAACGCTGATTGACTCTATTTCGCCATTTTTGTGGTATTAATCTAGACCATTCAATCGGAGAATTGTATTGAAAATGACCTCTTAACCAGTTTTTCCATTGATCATAACTTCGAAGTTTCTTATGCCTTAATTGGGCATTAAATATGCCTTGTATTCCAAAAGAATCCTTTATTGTAGTCTTAAGAAAAAAAGATGTTCCATGATATTGAAGAGCAGATCTTAACTTAGACAAGTTAATAACTTGGGGTTGTGATAATTTTAAAAATACATATCCTTGCGACAAGCAAGATAAGTCATAAAAGATATGTGAATTCTTCTTAGTAGGTCGTGACTTTTTGATAGTTGAAATAGAAATAAAGTTAATGTCTTTTTCAGTTGTTTCATTTTTAGATTCATTTCTTTCATTATTAGAAATGTATTTCCTAATCATTGAGTCAACAAAATGTTTTGTATTGATTCTGGCAATGTTAATGATAGGTAGAAAGATATCTATGTATTTTTTTTCAAAGAAAATTTTTATAAAATAATGTAATTTAATGATTAATCGAAGATTTCTTCGTATTAATATTTTCCAACTATTTTTTGGCGGTTGTGATTCTAATTCTACATTTGAATTTATACTACTTTTTATTTCAGAAATTACTTTTATTTTATCTTTTTCAAGTCTTTGTATTTCATTTCTCATTATGCTTGTTGTATCAGTTAGATTCTTCATTTTTAGTTCTGTATGTGAATAATTTGTCCAATCTATAGATCCAATTTGAGTAAACGATTCATCTTTAGTTTTACTTGATTTAGATAATCTTTTCAATTTATCTAATGTAATTTCATTTCCCTTTGATAGTTTTCTTACTACTTTTTTTAAAACTGTTAGAACTTTCTTTGTCTTTTTTTTCGTTTTTTTTTCTAGTTTCTTTAAAACGGGTTTCAAAAAGGCAATAAAAGGGGAAGAAGAAGCATCTCTTGTTCGGGGAGAACCGAAAGCCTCGTCAGCTTCCATTCCCCAAACGGTTAAATAACAAAAGCCCAGTTCCAATTTTTTACTTTTCTTTTTTTTTTTTATTAGATTTCTACCAGAGGCTTGTAGCTTAGATCTGCACCAAGGTTTCAAGGAGAAAGGAGATATTATTTTTATGTCAAAACCTTCTTCCAAAAAATAGGTCAAAAGTTCGTTTTCTCTTAATGGAACACCACTATGCGTGCATGGAATGTGTATTTCTTTATCCCATTCCGCAAAATCCTCATCCCAGTCAGAAACTCGATCTAATGCGAAATGGACAGTATTTTTAGCTATTATGAATAAAGGGAATAGAATATATTTTCTAAGAGTCGATTGCATTACTAATAAGGAAGTTCTTATTTGTGGTCCATGTGACAGGTTTTCCCAGGCTTCTTCTGTTTCTATCCGCATTCTTTCTTCCCGTTTTCTTTTCTTTTTTTCGTTCTTCGCTTTTGGATCTATTATTTTTTTTTTTCTTCTTTTCAAATTTCTAAAAAAAAGTCGTTTCAACATAACCTCAAGCTTACTTTTGGTTTTGCCCCAAAAAAGGGGGGAAGACGGCCTTGGGAGAACCTGTTTCGAAATAGTTTTCCGCCTTTGAGCGCGTCCAGAACCCTTAATTATGTTTCGACGAAAATCCGGTTCATCCAAATACTGTGCTACCAACACCTCGTCTGGGAGCGAGGGATCAGGAAGCAGGCTTTGCTGACTAAATAGCAGTATCTGTTTAAGGGTTCTTGAGTGTATATCGGTATCTACTTCTTCCCACGAAGAGGCTTTATAGTCTTTATAGTCCCGGAACGCCAATTCCAAATCGTTGATTAATTTTGATTTCCATTCAGGAATTGGTTTATGTATTTGTATTACTCCAATTTGTTTTCTTTTTTTATTGTTTTTATCATATTTTTTTTTTGAATATGAATATTTAGTACCAAGACGAAAAAGGGTATACCAAAGGAAACGATGAATCCTATTTTTTACAAGTTCTTTTAAGTCAGTTACTTCAGCTACTGAGGTTGAATCGGTGAGTGGTGTACGCATCAAGGAAACCCCTCTTGCGATTCTTGCACGATATGGCCCGTTCAACAAAGGCTCATACGTTTTAGGCACGTAGTTTTTGTTTTTTAGAGTCTTTTCATTAAAAAAAGGCCCATACGATTTACGAAGGTTTTTTCTTTTTTCAATCGTATCGTTATACAATCTAGTTCTTTTTTCAAGTATATCCAGAAAAAGAAATCCTTTGTCTAAAGCCTTTATTCTATTTAGAAATTTGTTTTTTTCCGTGGTCTTTTTTTTGTTCTTTGTATAAATCCAATAGTTATACAGTTCTTTAGTGGAGGGTTTTTGGGGTTTTTTGGCGTCTATTTTTCTTTGTATCATTTCCCAAAAAGTTGACAAACTGGGCGGAGATGCAAAAGATATTCTTAGTTTTCCATCACTTTCGCATGTAACAAAAAAATATTCTGACGTTTCACTTTTTACACCCCCTTCAACTTGATTGTTTTTTACGTATCGAAAGGGGCGAGTCCATTCTTGACAATTAAAAAGAAGCTTCACAGGAAGTTTTTCAACAAAGTCACCCCCGAAGATTTCTTGATTTTTTTCGGAAGCTCTTTCTTTTTCTACATCTCTTTCTTCCTGACTTTCCCCCCCTTCTTTTTCTATTTTTATTTTTAGTTGTAAGTGTAAAGGTGCTTTCGTTTTCTTAGTAAGCAGGAGTACGGGCATTCTGCCTGAAGAGAATGTACAGATAATAAATAAGAGAATACTATAGATTCGACCCGGATCATTTATCAAGTTTAACATAAGGTATGTAAAGTCTGACATAAAGGACTTAAATTGTGACGGCAGGTACTTCTTAGATCGAATCAGTACGTTCAATCTAACCAAACGACCTGGCCGTATCCAGACTAATACCAATCCAACCCATTGCATGAATAAAATGTGACCAATTAACCAACCAACAAAACTACTTGTTACAAATAACATCTTGTTGTTGC